AATGATGAGCCTGATTAAAGGACTATCGTGATAGGATAAAACATGTAGCAAAAACTACCTTCATTATTACATCCGACAGAATTAAACTGTCACCAACAAGCATCAAAAGCCACCGTGCACCATACACCAAGATGTATGAATATAAAAACTCAACATAGAAAAGTAAGCTAAGACAAAGCTAATGGGTTCATACCCCATAAATAGAGTTCACACTCTCTTCTCTAATGCCCAGTAACTCAACCAAAATCCTATTACTAATCACCTTAGTAAGAGGTATGTTAGTGTCTGTATCGTCTAATTCATGAATTGGCGCATGAATAGGTCTGGAAGTAAATTTAATATCATTTATTCCACTGATATCTAACATCAAAAACATATACAACACAGAAGCATCACTAAAATACTTTATCGTTCAAGTATTAGCTTCAGCAACTCTACTATTCATAGTAGTAATAAAAACAGTAACAGAAGACTTATTCACACTCACGAACGTAGGGACCCCATACACGCCAATAATTGTCTGCACACCTCTACTTTTAAAAAGAGGGGCAGCACCATTTCACTGGTGGTTCCCAGGAGTCATGGAAGGATTAAGATGAGAAAACTGTGGCCTACTAATAACCATTCAAAGGGCCGCACCCATGATACTAATTTCATACCTGATTGAAATCAATTCTTTCATGTTAAGAATTATTCTAGCATCAACAATCGTAGGAGCAATTGGGGGTCTTAATCAAACATCAATGCGAAAAATCCTAACATACTCATCCATCAATCATACCGGTTGAATACTCATAGCACTAATTACAGGGGACAATATATGGATAATATACTTTGCAACCTACTCAACGCTAGTACTAACAGTATTATCAGTCATCAAACTATCCAGAGTGTCATTCATCAACCAAACCATAATAACAAATAGAGAAACCAAATTAATGAAATTCATAATATTCACATCATTACTCTCCTTAGGCGGACTCCCACCATTCCTAGGATTCCTACCAAAATGATTTATCATCCAAGCAATAACCATAAATAACCTAATACCCATAGCAACCATAATAGTAATCGCATCACTAATCACACTATACTACTACTTAAAAATCTCCTACTCAAGATTCATAATCCTAACCACAGAACCAAAATGAAATAGTCAATCACACAAAAACAAAACAGCCAAAAACATCAGAGCCATAGTACTGTCATCAATCTCACTAACAGGAGCAACACTATGCACAATCATCATCGGAACAAACTAAGAACAGAAGGCCTTAAGTTAAACTAAACTAATAACCTTCAAAGCTATAAATAAGGGGCTCACCTTTAGGCCTTGGTAAGCCTTATACTTACCCCTACAGAATTGCATTCTGTCATCACTAAATGAATACAAGGCTAAAACACAATAGTGGAAGAGCAACGTCAACGCCCCTAAATAGATTTACAGCCTATCGCCTACTAATTTATCTCAGCCACCCCACTAATCTTTAACCGATGATTTTTCTCAACTAACCACAAGGACATTGGAACACTATACTTCGTATTTGGCGCATGATCAGGCATAGTAGGAACATCCCTCAGAATACTTATCCGAACAGAGCTAGGGCAACCTGGATCTTTAATCGGAGACGACCAAATTTACAACGTCATTGTTACAGCCCATGCATTCGTTATAATTTTCTTCATGGTTATACCAATCCTAATTGGAGGTTTCGGAAACTGACTAGTACCCCTAATACTCGGAGCACCAGATATGGCATTCCCACGAATAAACAACATAAGATTTTGACTACTCCCACCATCACTAACACTCCTACTCGCAAGTAGAGCAGTAGAAAGTGGAGCAGGGACAGGATGAACAGTTTATCCTCCTCTTGCAAGAGGGATTGCACATGCCGGAGCATCCGTAGACTTAGCCATCTTCTCCCTACACCTAGCAGGTGTATCATCAATCCTAGGAGCAGTAAACTTCATTTCAACAACAATCAACATAAAACCAAAGAACATAAAACCTGAACGGATCCCACTATTTGTATGATCAGTCGCTATCACAGCACTACTACTGCTACTATCACTACCAGTTCTAGCAGGAGCAATCACCATACTACTAACCGACCGTAACCTAAATACATCATTCTTTGATCCAGCAGGAGGAGGAGATCCAATCCTATATCAACACCTATTCTGATTCTTTGGACACCCTGAAGTCTACATTCTAATTCTACCAGGATTTGGTATAATCTCCCACATCATCTGTCATGAAAGAGGAAAAAAGGAAGCATTCGGAAACCTAGGAATAATCTTCGCTATACTAGCAATTGGACTACTAGGATTTGTGGTATGAGCACACCACATATTCACAGTAGGAATAGACGTTGACACACGAGCATACTTTACATCAGCAACAATAATTATTGCAGTACCAACAGGAATCAAAATCTTCAGATGACTAGCAACAATATATGGATCACAACTAACATACAGAGCAACATGTCTATGGGCTCTAGGATTTGTATTTCTATTTACAATAGGGGGATTAACAGGAGTAGTACTTGCAAACTCATCAATCGACATCATCCTACACGACACCTACTACGTAGTTGCCCACTTCCACTACGTACTATCAATAGGAGCAGTATTTGCAATCATAGCAGGATTCATTCAATGATTCCCTCTATTCACTGGACTTACAATAAATCCCAAGTGACTAAAGGCACAATTTGCTGTTATATTCACAGGAGTAAACATAACATTCTTCCCACAACACTTCCTAGGACTAGCTGGCATGCCACGACGATACTCAGACTACCCAGACGCCTACACAACTTGAAACATCATCTCATCAATAGGGTCAACAATCTCATTCGTAAGAGTAATGATGTTCCTATTCATTATCTGAGAAAGAATTTCATCAAACCGACAAATCTTATTCCCAACACAAACAAGAAATTCAATCGAATGATTACAAAACTTCCCACCAGCAGAACACAGATATTCCGAGTTACCAACCATCTCACTAACCAATAACTAATCAAACCAAATCTAACGTGGCAGATAAGTGCACTGGATTTAAGCTCCAAATATAAAGTACAAGACTTTCATTAGAATAATGACAACATGATTAAACATAAGACTACAAGATGGAGCATCCCCCATTATAGAACAATTAGTCTTCTTCCACGACCACGTACTAATAATCATACTAATAATTACCACAACCGTACTATACATAATAATCACCCTAATCCGAAATAAACAAACCAGACGATTCATACTAGAGGGGCAAATAATTGAAACCACATGAACCATTGCACCAGCAATCATCCTTGTATTCATCGCCATACCATCCCTACGACTTCTATATCTAATAGATGAAGTCCACAACCCAGCACTAACACTAAAAGCAGTAGGACACCAATGATACTGAAGATATGAATACTCAGACTTCACAAAACTAGAATTTGACTCATACATAATCCCTCAAGAAGAACAACAAGAAAGAACATTCCGACTACTAGATACAGACAACCGAATTGTCCTACCAATAAACTCACCAATCCGACTAATCGTTACAGCAGCAGACGTCCTACACTCATGAACAATCCCAAGACTGGGAGTAAAAACAGATGCCACACCAGGACGACTAAATCAAACAAGATTCTCAATCAATCGTCCTGGTATCCTATACGGACAATGCTCAGAAATCTGCGGGGCAAATCACAGATTCATGCCTATCACAATTGAAAGAGTACCAGCGAAATACTTCATTAACTGAGCTTCAAAGATAAGAGAGTCATCAGATGACTGAAAGCAAGTAATGGTCTCTTAAACCAGCTCATGATAACCTAGCAATTATCTCTGATGAAAGGATTAGTTAATTATATAACGTCAGAATGTCAAACTGAAGTAATCAACAATGATATCCTTTTATACCTCAAATAATACCAATAGAATGAATAGCACTATACATCACATTCCTAATAACGTTTCTAATATTCAACATCATAAACTACTTTACACAATCCCCAAATGCAACAACAAAAACCACCAACACCATCAACGTAAATAAAATAAACTGAAAATGATAAGAAACCTATTCTCAATCTTTGACCCAACCACAGAAATCAACAGACTCCCCCTAAACTGAACAAGAACAACCCTGGGACTCCTACTAATCCCAACAAGAATTTGATTAATCCCATCACGAAACAACATAATAATCAGATTACTAATAAACAAACTTCACAGAGAAATAAAAACAATCCTAAGAAAGGGAAACCAAAACAAAGGAAACTCATTCATCTTCACCTCACTATTCCTCATAATCCTAATAAACAACTTCCTAGGACTATTCCCATATGTATTTACTAGAACAAGTCACTTAACCCTCACACTAACACTAGCACTACCTTTATGAGTAAGATTTATATTATTCGGATGAATCAAAAACACAAACCACATATTCGAACACTTAGTGCCACAAGGAACACCAACAATATTAATACCATTCATGGTAGTCATCGAAACAATCAGAAACCTAATCCGACCAGGAACCCTAGCTGTACGATTAACAGCAAACATAATTGCTGGCCATCTACTACTCACCCTCCTAGGAAACAACGGACCCGCAATAAATCACACCTTACTAACAATTTTAATCGCAGCACAAATCCTCTTACTAATCCTAGAAGCAGCGGTAGCTATCATCCAATCATATGTATTCGCAATCCTAAGAACACTATACTCTAGAGAAGTAAACTAATGTCAAATCACGAAAATCATCCATTCCACATAGTAAACAAAAGACCATGACCACTCACTGGAGCAATTGGAGCAATAGTCACATTAATAGGACTAATCAAATGATTCCACCAATACGACAACAGTCTACTGGGAATCGGAACCGTAATCACTGTACTAACCATAATCCAATGATGACGAGACATCACCCGAGAAGGAACCTATCAAGGACTCCACACAAAAATAGTAACAAGGGGATTACGATGAGGAATAATCCTATTCATCATCTCAGAAGTACTATTCTTCGCATCATTCTTCTGAGCATTCTTCCACAGCAGCCTATCACCGACAATTGAACTAGGATCAACATGACCACCCACGGGAATCCAACCATTCAACCCACTACAAGTCCCACTACTAAACACCGCAATCCTACTCGCCTCAGGAGTAACCGTAACATGAGCACATCACAGATTATTAGAAAATAACTTCAGACAGGCAACACAAGGATTATTCTTCACAGTCCTACTAGGACTATACTTCACCGCACTCCAAGCCTACGAATACATTGAAGCCCCATTCACAATTGCAGACTCCGCTTACGGATCGACCTTCTTTATAGCAACAGGATTCCACGGACTACATGTAATCATCGGAACAACATTCCTAACAACATGCCTACTACGACAAGCCGCCCTACACTTCTCATCAAACCACCACTTTGGGTTTGAAGCAGCAGCATGATACTGACACTTCGTAGATGTAGTATGATTATTCCTATACATCTCAATCTACTGATGAGGAAGATAAAATACTACCTATCTAATACAAGTAAAGTATACTTGACTTCCAATCAAGAAATTTGTGAAAGCAAGATAGGTAATAATAATAACCATAACAGCAACAACAATCACAATCATACTATCTACAGCAGTAATATATCTAACCACCTTAATCTCAAAAAAAAACAACGAAGACCGAGAAAAAAGATCGCCCTTCGAATGCGGGTTCGACCCCAAAAACTCAGCACGACTACCATTCTCATCACGATTCTTCCTAATTGCAGTAATCTTCATAATCTTCGACGTAGAAATTGCACTACTACTACCAATACCAATTACCGTAACAACATCAAGAATAAAATCATGAACACTAATTAGATCAGCATTCCTCCTAATCCTAATCATCGGACTATACCACGAATGAAACCAAGGATCACTAGAATGAAGAAATTAAAACAGGGACTATAGTTAATAATAACATTTGGGTTGCATTCAAAAAGTGCTGCACAGCAGCTAGCCTCAAATTAAAGTGAGAAGCAACTCCTTGCAATCAGTTTCGACCTGATCCTAGATAGTAAAACCTATCCTCACTATCCAAACCCTTAACTGAAACCAAAGCAGAGGTATATTATTGTTAATAATAAAAATGAATCAAAGAATTCCAGTTAAAGAAGTGACAGAAAAAGTGAATGCTGCTAACTTATCACTATAGCGGTTAAAATCCGTTTACACTTCTATTTATATAGTTTAAGAAAACATTACATTTTCACTGTAAAGATAAAGTCCAACTTTTATAAATACCAACCAACCACTTAAAGGTCAACAAAACCTCATCGACATCTTCAGCGTCGCGCTCTAATAATTAAGCTATTCAAGTAAAAAGTCAATAAAAACAACAAAATAACAACTCACATAACAAAAAAGACTAAAAACACCCTCAAACTACTATACTGAGCCCACTGATTAACCTTACCAAGACTAAAAAGAACCCAATACAAACCCTGACCACCAAAATATTCCATCCAACCAGAATCAAAAACCCTCGCTGACCCATAACCAAACTCAAGAGGACTAAAAGAAACCCCGTAAGTAGAAAAAAACGGCATAAACCACATAGAACCAGAAAACGAAGAAACACCATAATAATAAATAGAAAACAAATAATCACTAAAACTAAAACTAGAAATTTCATAACCTAATCAACCCCCCAACAACACCACAAAAAAAGTAAGAAACCTCAAATAATAGGGCAAGCAAACAATAGAAGGAGTGGGACAAATCAACCACATTAATGAACTACCACCGAGAACCGACATAGTCAACAAACCAATTATACCTACAACCATGTTATAATTAGTCTCCACCATAGAATAAGCAGAAACAAAATTAAAATCACCACACAAAACAAAATAAAATAAACGAAAAGAATAACAAACCGTTAAACCCGTAGAAAGAAATAATAAAAGAAAACCAAAAATATTCACATATCTCATAGAAACCATCTCTAAAATAAAATCCTTAGAGTAAAACCCAGCCAAAAAAGGCATACCACACAAAGCAAAGTTAGAAACCATCAAACAAGAGGAAGTAAAAGGTATGTAAATAGATAAACCCCCCATAAAACGAATATCCTGAGAATCCCCCATAGAATGAATCACACCCCCTGCACACATAAATAATAAAGCCTTAAACAAAGCATGAGTCAACAAATGAAAAAAAGCCAAACCGGATAGACCAACAGAAATAGTCATAATCATAAGGCCCAACTGTCTCAAAGTAGATAAAGCAATAATCCTCTTCAAATCATACTCGAAATTAGCCCCAAGACCTGCCATAAACATAGTCAGCCCAGAAATCAACAACAAAATAACACTCAACAAATAACCAAAAGACGGGCTAAAACGAATCAACAAGTAAACACCAGCAGTAACCAAAGTAGAAGAATGGACCAAAGCAGACACAGGAGTAGGGGCAGCTATCGCCGCAGGCAACCAAGAAGAGAAGGGAATCTGGGCTCTCCTAGTCATAGCTGCCAAAACAACAAGAAAAGAAATCAACTCTATTTCAATAGAGCCCGACAAAAAATCCAAATAATAAATAAATCTCCAACTACCAAAATTAAGCATTCAAGCAATAACCATCAATAAAGCCACATCACCAATACGATTAGACAAAACCGTCAACATGCCAGCACCATAAGACCTCACATTCTGATAATAAATTACCAAAAGATAAGAAACCAAGCCTAAACCATCCCAACCCAACAAAATTCTAATCATATTAGGACTAACAATTAAAAACATTATAGAAACCACAAACATTAAAACCAATGAAATAAACCGAAAGATACTCAAATCACCAAACATATAATCATCACTATACAAAATAACAAGAGACGAAATAATAAGAACAAAGCCCATAAACAATAAAGACATCCAATCAAACAAAAAAGTCATCACAACAGAACTACCATTCAATCTCACAATTGTCCAATCAACAAAATAAACCAAATCAGACAAAACAAAGCAAACACCCAAAAAACAACAAAATCAACCCAAGAAAAATAAGAAAATAAATCTAGCAAAACAAACAGAAACAGGTATCACAGTCCAAAGCAACTAACTAATCACATCACCGACACCACAAATCAGCATTTTAAATTAAACTATTTAGACTAAAAATCCCATTCTACACCCAAAAAACAACAAAATCAACCCTCAAAATAACCAAATTTAAAGGAAATCAATGCAAAAACAACAACAAAAATTCACGAGCATAACCCAATGAACAAGAATACAAACCAGAAAAAACAGATCCATGCTGACTATAAGAATACATATAAAGAGTGTACGCCGCACTAAAAAAGGATAAGAAAATCAAAACGAGCATAAGATATCAAGACCATGATACCAAACTACTCAACAAACCAATTTCCCCGAGAAGATTAAGAGATGGGGGAGCAGCCATATTACAAGCGCTTAACAAAAACCACCATATAGTTATTCTAGGCATAAGATTTATCAAACCCCTATTAACCAACAATCTACGACTACCAAACCGCTCATAAGAAATATTGGAAAGACAAAAAAGACCAGAAGAACACAAACCATGAGCAATCATCAAAGCAAAAGATCTACACACCCCCCAATAACTCATAGTCATAATACCACCAATAACTATACCCATATGAGCTACAGACGAATAAGCAATTAATGACTTCAAATCAGTCTGCCGCATACAAAACAAACTGACCAACAAACCACCTACTAAACCCAAAACAAGCCAGACAATACCAAACCCAAATCCAAACCTAGACAAAATAGGAAATACACGAAGCAAACCATAACCACCAAGCTTCAACAAAACACCAGCCAAAATCATTGACCCAGAAACAGGAGCCTCAACATGAGCCCTAGGAAGCCATAAATGCACCAAAAACATAGGCATCCTAACCAAAAAGGCCAAAACCATACAAACATAAAACAAACCACCAACAACACCACCACGTAATAAAAACAAACACAACGAACCTAACGAACTATAAATATACAAAATACCAACTAACAAAGGAAGAGACGCTAACAAAGTATAAAACAATAAATAAACGCCAGCCTGAATACGCTCAGGCTGGTACCCCCAGCCCAAAATAAGAAACAAAGTAGGAATCAATCTACTTTCAAAGAAAATATAAAACGAGAGCAAACCAACTCTTCTAAAAGTACAATACAACATAGTAACAAGAAAAACAACAACAAAAAGAAAAAACCCAGGAAAGTAACCCGAACGAAGAACAGACTCTCTGGCTAAAATTATAAGAACACAAATTCACAAACTCAAAAAAACAAGACCGTAAGAAATCACATCACAACCAAAAAGGTAGCCCAAGCCACCCCAACAGAAAAAATAAGGAAAAGAAAAAAGGTAAAAAAAAGAAACCAAAAACAACAAAGAAGAAATTAATCATCAGGAACAAGAAACACACAGAGGGGTTAAAAACAACAGAAAACAAAGAAACTTTAACATTGAAGAACTCTATAAGAACGAAAATAATCATTACCATGACTACGAATTATAGAAACCAAAACAGACAGGCCCAACGAACCCTCACAGACAGAAAAAATCAAAAAATAAACAACAAAAAACAAACTATAATTAAAACCACACAAGTAAAAATAAACCGAAAGGTACAAAACCAAAACAACAAACTCCAATCTCAACAAAGTAACCAACAAGTGTTTCCGGCCAGAAGAAAAAGACCAAACACCACAAAAATAAAGAACAAAAAGATACAACCACATTGACATTAAGTTTTAATAATTTAACAAAAATATTGGTCTTGTAAACCAAAAATAAGGACACAACCTTTTAAAGCTTCAGAGGAAAGACACACGCCATTTCATTAGTCCCCAAAACTAACATTTTAAATAAAATACCCCCTGATATAACAAAACTACTAATATCAACAAGAATAATAACAAGAATAATATTCACACAAATAAAACACCCACTAGCCATAGGAATAATACTACTCCTACAAACCACAATAACATGCCTAATCAGAGGAACCATATACAAAAGATTCTGATTCTCATACATCCTTTTCATAATCATAATCGGAGGGATACTAGTACTATTCATATACATGACAAGACTAGCATCAAACGAAATATTCTCACCATCTAACAAAATAATCCTAATCGCACTAATAGCATCACCAGCACTAATATACATCATACCAGACCAAACAAACAACAAAGAAATAAACACACACGACACAACAATAGAAAACGAAATCACATCAACAACAATAATAATATACAATCAAAATACAGGAACAATAACCATCATACTAGTACTATACATACTCCTCACACTAATTGTAGTAGTAAACATTATCAGCATCTCAAGAGGACCGCTACGACACACAAACTAATGAACAAACCCATACGAAACAAACACCCTCTATTTAAAATCGCAAGCAACGCCTTAGTAGATCTACCAACACCATCAACAATCAGAGGATGATGAAACTTCGGATCACTACTAGGAGTTTGCCTAATCACACAAATCCTAACAGGACTATTCCTAGCCATACATTACTGCCCAGACACCAACGCCGCATTCTCCAGACTAAGACACATTTGTCGAGACGTAAATTATGGATGACTACTACGAACACTACACGCAAATGGAGCATCACTATTCTTCGTATGCATCTACATACACATCGGACGAAACATATACTACGGATCATATAAATTCGTACATACATGATCAGTAGGAGTGGCTATTCTATTCCTAACAATAGCAACAGCATTCCTAGGATATGTACTCCCATGAGGGCAAATATCATTCTGAGGGGCAACCGTAATCACAAACCTACTATCAGCAGTCCCATACATAGGAAAGGAAATAGTTCAATGAGTATGAGGTGGATTCGCCGTAGACAACGCAACACTAACACGATTCTTCGCACTCCACTTCATAATACCATTCGTTATCGCAGCAATAACCCTAATCCACTTACTATTCCTACACCAAACAGGATCCAACAACCCATTAGGATTAAACAAAAATACAGACAAAATCCCATTCCACCCATACTTTACAGTAAAAGACATCCTAGGATTCGCAATCATAATTATACTACTATCAACACTAACCCTAAAAGAACCCTACCTCCTAGGAGACCCAGACAACTTTACACCAGCCAACCCATTAGTAACACCCGTGCACATCCAGCCAGAATGGTACTTCCTATTCGCATACGCAATCCTACGATCAATCCCAAACAAACTAGGAGGAGTTATTGCACTAGTCATATCAATCGCAATCCTATTCATCATACCAACCAATAAATCAAAATTCCGAGGAACACAATTCTACCCAATAAACCAAGCAATATTCTGAACAATAACAAACACAGTAGTCCTACTCACTTGAATCGGAGCACGACCAGTAGAAGACCCATACATCTTAACAGGACAAATCCTAACAGTAGTGTACTTCTTATACTACATCATAAACCCCATAACAACAAGACTATGAGACAAAACAATAAACTAGTTAAATAAGCAATGAGAAAAGCCTAGTGCCTTGAAAACACTACGAGAGAAGTTCAAACCTTCTATTAACTTGATGCCTAAATTAATACACCTACAACAAAGAAAGGATTAAAAGCCTAACACCAACAAAAAACAAAAGATAATTTAAAGAAAGAGGCAAAAAACTCCTTCAAGCCAAGTACATCAACTTATCATAACGAAATCGCGGTAAAGTGCCACGAACCCAAACAAATATAAAAGACACAAAAGTCAACCTAACATAAAAAAAAATAGAATAAAGATCACTACCCAAAAAAATAATACAAAACAACAATCTCATAAAAAGAATACTAGCATACTCAGCCAAGAAAATCAACGAAAAACCACCACCACCATACTCAATGTTAAAACCAGAAACCAATTCAGACTCCCCTTCAGCAAAGTCAAAGGGAGTGCGATTAGTCTCTGCCAAACAAGAAATAAACCAAACGAAAGACAGGGGGAAAGAAAAAAAAATTAACCAAACATAAACCTGAAACGAGTAAAAATAGATCAAATTATATCCACAAACCAAAATAACAAAAGAAAACAAAATAAAAGCCAATCTAACCTCATAAGAAATAGTCTGAGCTAGAGCACGCAACCCACCCAACAAAGAATAACCAGAATTAGACGACCAGCCAGCAATCATAACAGTATAGACACCAAGTCTAGTACAAGCAAGAAAAAACAACAGACCCAACTCAAAAGAGATAAACCCTCTCAAATAAGGAATCAATAGTCAAATTAATAAAGAAAGAAATAACGCAAAAATAGGAGAAAAATAATAAACCAAATAATTAGAAACCAAAGGAAAATACTGCTCCTTAGAAAACAACTTAACAGCATCTCTAAAAGGCTGAAGAATACCAACAAATCCAACCTTATTGGGACCCTTACGAATATGAATATAACCTAAAACCCTCCGTTCCAAAAGAGTAAGAAATGCCACCCCTACCAAAACAAAAACAATCAACAACAAAAATACAACAACAGAAAACAATGCCAACATAACAAATACTACTTGTAAAATAAAAAATTACATTAATAGATTCTAAATCCAGTGCACTTATCTGCCAAAATAGTACAGTTAATAAAATTCAACTACAATAAAATTATTCCAAATACCTGGTCCTCTCGTACTAAGGTATAAAATTACACTTATAGATAGAAACCAACCTGGCTCACGCCGGTTTGAACTCAGATCATGTAAGATTCCAAAGGTCGAACAGACCTAATATAACTTTCAGCCCCTACACCAAAAATTCACCTTAATCCAACATCGAGGTCGCAAACCCCCCTGCCGATAAGAACTCTCAAGGAAGATAACGCTGTTATCCCTAAGGTAATTTAGTCTTATAATCAAAATAAATGGATCAAATAACTATAAATCAATATAACCAAAACCAAGAGGAGTTAAATCATTCCTCTCATCACCCCAACAAAACAAAAAGTCCACTTACCACAAAACAAACAAACAACAACAAATAAATAAACCAAATGTTAAACTCTATAGGGTCTTCTCGTCCCATAAAAACATCCAAGAATTTTAACTCAAAGACCAAATTCAATAAAACATTCAACACTAAGACAGCTCGTGTCTCGTCAAGCCATTCATTCCAGATCACAATTAAAGAACTAATGATTATGCTACCTTTGCACGGTCAAAATACCGCGGCCCTTCAACTCAACGTCAGCGGGCAGGCCATACTTCAAAAACTAACAAGAAAAGATGTTTTTGTTAAACAGGCGGACACAAAAATTTGCCTAATTCCTCAAAAGAAATTAAACAGAACTATAAACAATACAATAAACAAATTTACTAATCCCACAATAATTACAATCCAATAAAAAGTAAAGAAAACATTCCAATAAATAATTAAATAACACAAAATAACAAAAGAAACAAATAAAATTTTAACATAATCAAATCGAAAATCACTATAAAATCCACAAAACCAAATAAATACACAAAAATTATAAAAATAAAATAAGGAGCTAATCCCCCTCAATCTTAACGCCCAATAAAGACAAATAAACAACAGTAAAAATCTAAACAAAACGCATGAATTAAATTCATTTCTTGAAAAACCAGAAACCACTAAAAACGAATAACATCTCACTACCAACAGCCTATCCTTAATGCTAATGAAACAGCAACTAAAATAAACCATTAACTCCTTTAAAATCGGGAAATAAAAATAAATAATAATATTCAATGAACCCTGATACACAAGGTACGACAAAACAAGCCTGCTTCCAAAAATACAACAATCAACCCCTTACAGTACAAGTAATCTATCGCAAAAAAATTAAATCAAAAGAAAATACAACAACAAAATAATATTTTACCGAAGCCCAAGCTAACAAATCAACCCAATCTAACAACAAGATAACCAATAATCAGACCATGCCGAATCGCACGACAAAAAATTCAGCGTAAATGAAATCTCAACTAACAGAAATAGCCTGCATAATCACTCCAGCCACACCTTCCGGTACAACCACTTTGTTACGACTTATCTCATTAACAACTAAACGAGAGCGACGGGCGATGTGTACATATCTTAGAACCAGTATCACGAAAACAATCTTCAAGACATTACAATCAAATCCAATTTCATGCCAATAATCCAACCAGCAATCCAAACAACAAAAAACAATGTAATCCATCAATAACACTTAGAAACAAGCTGCACCTTGACCTGAAATAAATCAAAATAGAGAAACCAGAAAATTAACAAACCCTAAAAGCATAATCAATAAACGGCGGTATACAAACCATAGCAACCAAGTAAGGTCCAACGCGGACTATCGATAACGAGACAGATTCCTCTGAACGGAATAAAATACCGCCAAATTCTTTAAGTTTCAAGAACATACCTAGTACTACTCAGGCACAAAAATTAACGTTCCAAAATAATAGGGTATCTAATCCTAGTTTAAAAAAGAATTTCATAGCCTCCAAACAATAACATAAGGAAAATAACAAAAATAAAAATTTCACCTAATCAACCCCCCAACATAAAACCTAACAAATTAACAAACATATAACTACCACAAACCAAACACGTTCAACTGCATCCAAGGTATAACCGCGGCTGCTGGCACAAAATTTAACCGAAACTAAAAATACATCACTAACTACAAGAATCCTTGACTAATAAAAACAACTAATGAGAATTAAATCAACCCCCGATTAGACCATCTAGAACCAACAGGACAACCACGCACAAACTTACATATAGAGCAAGTAAAATAATGAACGAACAAGCAAGAATAAAACTCCTCAACAGTACAACAAACCAAAAATGGGACAGGAAAGAAGAGATCAAATAATAGCCAAGCAGGAGCAACAACAAGGCAACAACAAAACGAAGAACACTCACGTAAAAATGTTTTTTAGCCCAGGCAGTAAAAAACCTCACTAACACGCAAGAAAAAACTGACAGACCCCAACTCTCATATACAACTCACAACTCAATATGTACAACAAACCAAAAATGGGACAGGAAAGAAGAGATCAAATAATAGCCAAGCAGGAGCAACAACAAATTACGCGTAAAAGCACGCAAGAATACCTCTCTATCCTGAATCTACTAGAACCAACTAATCCTAAACTTATCTTTTTTTTAACTTACAAGATAAGTTTAGGATTAGTTGGTTCTAGTAGATTCAAAAATACATAAATCTTACTCTCAAACAAGAATTTACTCATATCAGATGAAAAACTACCATTAAATCTATTTAGTGATAACTTTTCATTCTCTTAACAATTCCATTTTTATTATGTCATAATAATAAAATTGCTTATCCTGAATAAATAATACGAGATATGGATACGATTGTATTAACATAAGTGTTGAATAGATAATACCTCCTCTCTCTTCTATTAGGTAGCTATACCCGCTATACTGTTAATTGCATTTAACTAAGACCGTATTGTTTGTATAAATCACTAAGGATAATCAATGATACTTCAAATAGACTAATGTATTTGGAATCAATCTCATATTATTATACATACGTACACGAAAACAACCCTAGCAACCTACAATCTATACCAAAGGAAAAAAGAAAAAAGCACAATAAACCCAAACCACGCACTAGCAACAACAAATTACGCGTAAAAGCACGCAAGAATACCTCTCTATCCTGAATCTACTAGAACCAACTAATCCTAAACTTATCTTTTTTTTAACTTACAAGATAAGTTTAGGATTAGTTGGTTCTAGTAGATTCAAAAATACATAAATCTTACTCTCAAACAAGAATTTACTCATATCAGATGAAAAACTACCATTAAATCTATTTAGTGATAACTTTTCATTCTCTTAACAATTCCATTTTTATTATGTCATAATAATAAAATTGCTTATCCTGAATAAATAATACGAGATATGGATACGATTGTATTAACATAAGTGTTGAATAGATAATACCTCCTCTCTCTTCTATTAGGTAGCTATACCCGCTATACTGTTAATTGCATTTAACTAAGACCGTATTGTTTGTATAAATCACTAAGGATAATCAATGATACTTCAAATAGACTAATGTATTTGGAATCAATCTCATATTATTATACATACGTACACGAAAACAACCCTAGCAACCTACAATCTATACCAAAGGAAAAAAGAAAAAAGCACAATAAACCCAAACCACGCACTAGCAACAACAAATTACGCGTAAAAGCACGCAAGAATACCTCTCTATAA